CCAACCCGAAGATGAATGGAGGTAGATTCGCCTCCTCATCAAACAGGGCTTGATACGCTATCCATTGGGGTGGTCCCCCGTGACTCACTCAAGTGAAGAGAGAGAAGATAGGGTAGGTTGCTCTGAAGGTAGGATAACAAAAGAGAGGCTACTTATGGATTTACATTAACATGAACGGGACCCTAGCGAGTGAAGTGCGTAAGCCCATAAGCTACAGGGGCGAGCCCTTAAGCTGAAGGGGGCTCGTTCTTCCATTTTGAGATCTTTAGATTCGTTAGATCATGATAGAGTCCCCTTACTAATAGGGGCGCTAGCGCGCTACAACTAGCAGCCTGCGGAAAAAGGCTAGCGCGCCTGAAAAACGTAAGACTAGCGCGCCTTACTAGCCCTATATAGTAAGGGCTTTGAAGCCAGCTCCGAAAACTCCAGTGTGCGTTAGCTGCGAAGAAAACTCCAGTGCGCGCTAGCGCACTCCGGCTTTCGAGCCAGATGGCTCTCAGCCTTCGTTTGCCGCTGCGGTGCCCTTTTTAGGTGGGGGCACCTACGCTTGCAGCACTAGCGCGATACGGCTTTTCCGTTTTTTTTTGCCTTTTTTTGTTTTTCTGCCCGGTTCCATTCTTGTTGGAACGAAGTTGCGTCAGTTGAGTTTACGAGACTAAGGAACGAAGCCCTCAGCTATGGATTGAGACTACGCTAAGGAACAAGGAAGCTCAAGCTCGCTCTTCCGCCTCCCCTACGGTCGCTAACGAAAACGCCCAAACAGTCTCTGCCCTCAGCGACTTCAAATGGTGCCAGTTCTCGTATTGTTTTATACGATAGGCTTCTCGTCTGATAAGCCCGGTTCCCTGAAGTCAGTAGTAGTTCCTGAAGTCAGTCTTACCGCAGACGTGACACTTAACTATATCAATCAGCCGTCACCCTTTTCAATTAAAGAGGAATCGAACCGTCAGGCTTGTACTTCAACGCATAGACCCATTTGCACCAGTAGCGAAGTTGAACTCAGTACGGGTGATCCTATCTGTTGCAGCTAACAGACAGTGGCCTCTTCATCAACTGGATGTTCAAAATCTTTTCTGCACGGGGATCTCCACGAGGAGGTCTATATGTCTCCGCCTCCTGGTTTTTCAATTAAGGGGGAGCAAGGAAAGGTCTTTATACTAAAAAAAGCCATCTATGGGCTAAAGCAGTCTCCTAGGGCCTGGTTTGAGAGGTTCAGTGGAGCTCTAGTTGAGATTGGCTTCCAGAGGAGTAGCGCCGATCACTCCGTGTTTGTTAAAAGGAGGAAGGAAGGGACCACCATTCTGGTGGTTTACGTTTATGATATTGTTCTTACTGGAGATGATTCGGAGGCGATTGAAGAGTGAAAAGGTCATTTGCGCAAGGTCTTTGATATTAAAGACCTTGGACCTCTAAAATCTTTCCTTGGGATTGAAGTTGCCCGCTCCAGGAAGGGCATCTTTTTTTCTCAACGGAAATATGCTATCGACTTACTCAAGGAGACCGGGAACTTGGGGGTGAAGCCGATTGATACTCCCATGGAGGTAAATCATCGCCTGAGTTCTGATGAAGGTGAACTCCTCGACGATCCAAGTTCATATCAGAAATAAGTCGGCAAGCTGATTTATCTGACGATCACCAGACCAGACTTAGCACATTCAGTGGGAGTGGTAAGCCAGTTTATGCACAGTCCTCGGGTTCCCCATTTAGAAGCCGTTCGGAGAATCCTCAGATACATTAAAGGAAGCTCTTTGTCTCACTTATCAAACTTAAGTTCTTTATGACACGAATGCTCGCGATTATGATTGATTCCATATCAACTAGTCATTCCAGAGGGGAAGAGTAGATTAGGAGATTGGTAACCTGCGATGGGGTACGCTTGGGGGTTCCTTTGATTGCCTGAGATTGGCTTATGTATGACTATTTCGGTGTCTAATACATACGCGAGGCCATAGATATGGTTAAGGTTCAGGGGAAGGCTAAAATGGCTTTCGATAGCTAAACGACTAGGCAATGGATATTGTACGACAGCGACAAAAGAAAGACCGGTTCCTTACTTAGTCTGTTTGCTTTCTACCTCTTACGGAGCGGGGGTTTAACCCACTGAAGACCGTTCCCTACTAATTGAGTAGACCGTTTCTTTCGTGCTTGGTCCGATGGCGATTGCGTGCTGGAAGGCGGGATTGATGACTGTCGGGCTGACGAGTGACTATTAAGATGGTTTTTCTATGACTATTTTTTAGCCTTGTGTGACTGACCGAAGCAGAGGAGTAGGTGAGGTAATCCACGGAAGTAGTAAGGTTAGGAGGTTAGGTTCGGGGTCTGCCGTGTCTCCCTAAGGCTTATCTGTAGCCCGTGGACTCAGCTTCAATTGCATTACTTCACTTATCACTTCGAAACATGAACCCCTCGATCGACTAATATGAATTGGAACTGGCTACAGAGGAAACCGAACCCGTCACTCCAACACTTATTTCTTGTGATTCCGAGGGCTAATATTCAAATTCAAGCGGGAGGTTGTAGACTATAACTATTTACTTTTCTTATGTTGTCTCAGCAGCAGCTCCAATAAGTTCAGATTCTTATTGCCAACACTCAAGCCAAGAAGGGAAAGGCTTTACTGCGTATTTTCGATGGGGATGCCGACGAGGTTCTCAAGAATTATGGTGGGAAGCCCGAGTTTCTCTATTTAAGTATCCGGACCTGAGGGCTTTTTAGGACGAAGGACGACTTACACAAAAGGCTTTTCGATCTGCCTGTATCCAGCGAGTGGTTGTTTGTTTGCGACTCTAAAAGAGTTGCTGATGCGCCAGTGAGGAGTTCGGGGACTACAGAAGTATAGGTACGTGAATGAAGGGAGGGCTTTCTTTCTTTATAATCAGAGGAGAAGCTATCTGACTTTCCAGGTAGTGTGCCTTCCGGTTTCGGTGAGGAGTGAGGCGGAAGGAACAGATGATCTTGAAACAAGCTTCTTCTTCATTCAACAAAGCATCAGTAACTGATTGCAGACCAATCGGGCATTTTAGAAGAGGGAAGGGAAGAGGATCCGATCGAGTAGGCATGTGGATGCGTCTATCCCCACGCTGTCCTCCAAGGAAGGAACGAACAATTTCACTGAGCGAGCCAAGCCAGGTCATTCCATTCAATTGAAGGGGAAGATGAAGAAGGGTGGAGGTCGAGAGCTAGCTGATCGATCAGAGTTTTTGATCGCCTTTTTTTGGATGGCGGAAACCCGGTTTCTGAATAAGCAAACCCATGGTACAAAACCCACGGCCGCTGGAGGGGGGCAGCAGTTGTTGTTTTAAATAAACACAAGTTACGCTCATTATTAGAAGAAAGATATACGTGCTTCAATTGTTGAACAGATCTGTTTTTAGGTCGACGAAGAAAGGTAATAGAATAGTAGAATAGGAGAACTGCGAGTACCGGCGGAAGGAAGCAGACGAAGGAGAAGTGCCGTGTGACGTTAAGTCAAGTGTAGTTTTCTGAAGAAAAACAACTGGAGCGGAGCCGCTTTCTTTTCCTAACGGAAAAGGATGGAGCGGGGTTTTTTCTGGTTCAAATCCTGTCTCCGCCAAATCACTACTTGTTTTAAAGGCTCCCAGAGCTCTTCAAAGAGAACGAACGCTCTTGACTTGTCTTGTTTCGTACGTATAGAAACAGTTTTGGAGCAACTGCGCCTCTTCCCCTTATGATAGCGTCTCGTGACTGTAATGTCAGGGGTTGGCTCTGCTCGCCGGTTGTGCTGCGTAAGCCTCCAGATGCCTCCAAGCAAGCGAAGGTTTTCGGGGTGATCGCCGCGCGTCCTTCCCATGCTCTATCTCGACCGTGACAACGGCGGTGTCTGTCCCTTTTCAAAGGGGCCACCCAGTCGCGGTCGCTAGGGCAGGACCGGCTCCCGGCATCCCCGCCGGGATACGGGCCGTTTTCCCGCGAAAAGTCGTCACCGAAAAGAGAGGCCGGTCTTCGTTTGGGGTATCCCGATCCGGATGCCACGAAAATGGAGGGAAGCCTTTTTCTTAAAAGAGTTTCTGCGACCTGTGATAAACAAAAATACAGGACGACTTTCGGGGTTAAAGGAACACCTTTTTGTAGGTTTCATATTGAGTCTTCAGAGGTGCGGCCTACTTGGTGTCGGATCAGCTCGACAGGTCACTCAATAGTCTTTCGCGGAGTACCCCTGTTTTAGTGAACCCTGGGAGTTGTCTTAGTCGGCGGCTCGACGATCTGGATTCTAATGGTTTACCGAGGTTAAGCTTTGGGCAGGTATGGAGTTATTTGTAGGTTTCTCTACTTCAGGCTTTATTAGGGCGTGATCTTAGAGGGGGGCCTTTGTTTGAGGTGAGGTTCTATAGTATTATGGTTACCTCTGTTCTCCTCTCCCCTTCCCCGGTAGCTAGGATAGAGTTCTCTCTGTCTTTCCTTCCTTCCATCTTATACCACTCATTCTTTATGGAGGGGCTAGTGAGTGTATTCTTTATTTCTTTCGTTTATGCTTCTTTTCTTGCTTGATTTTCTCTTCTTCTTTTCTTCTCTTCTCCGGCATTCGCAGCGACATATGACAAGCGCGATTGTAGGAAGAAGTTTCCCCCGCCAGTTTATGATTTGGTTGGTGGTAAGTATTTTTTGTTTTTTTTTTTCATTTTTCTTGGATTGAATGGGTTAGTGTGAAGTGCCTACCGGCTTGGTTTCACCGTAACAAGAAAGAACAACAGAATAGTAGCGCTTCAATTGAAATCTAGCATCTTTATGCACAGCCGAGGAGATCAGTGAGGTGAAGGATCGGGATGCAGTCAGGGTGGGAAGGGGACGGGTTCTCTATGGTAATCTGCCAGTCCGGATGGGATAGGTATCCGAAATTATCAGCTGCAGGAGGGAAGGAAGGACTTTATCGAATGAGCTATCCCGGGTATAATGCTTTCCGAGTCAGCCAATGCTTCGTATCCCATACAAGGGATAGTCATTTCCCATCCATATCGGGCCGGGATAGGCCACCTTTACTTCTTTGATCCCCCATTAGAAATGTCTTTCCTGTCGGTTCGGCTAACCAGCAGCTGCAAATCCCTAATATAGGTGGTTCGGACCGGAGGAGAAACCGGATGAAGGGATGAAGCCAGGCAATCCGTTCCTATCAATCATTCGTCAGGAAGCGTCTGAGAAAGAATGATCACACCAACCATTACTGCCAAAGCTACTGTTCGATTATCTCGATTGAGCTTGAGAGGGTCGAAGCTTTCTGGTTCAGTGAATGCTTCTATAACCTTGTCGTGTACCTGGTTCGGATGGATACAGGGATAGCCCAGATTTGCCTGAGGACATTGCATGGCCTGGCCTCCCTTAAGGCGTTGGCATGGTCTGCTCGAAAACAAAGCCGCGGATTCTTGTTCTTGCGCCGTCCATACTGCAAAACAGATTGAGCTGCTGGCATCAAGGGCCCGAGATTATATGCTGCTGCAGAAGCGGGGGGATGCATGATTAACGGATCAACACATATAGAAAGCATGATAAGCCGTTAACGGTTCTTCATGAACAACAAACAATGCTTTAAGAACAATGCATGAACAAAGCGAGTATACGATAGTTTACGGCATGAACACCGAAAGCATGAACAACAATGCTTTCAGAATGCCGTTAACGGGCTGCTTCGGCTTACATACAAGAGAAGAGTTCCGGAATTAGCACTACACGAGCCGCAAGCCAGCCTACGCAGGCTTGCGGCTACGGCTACACAAGCCTAGGCTTCTTCCGTATACTACAGTCGCCTCCTTGTCCCGGTTCCTTCCGTACTTCTATACTACAGTCGCCTATAAACGGCTTGTTCCGCATACGCTACACAAGCCACCTTCTTTATGTATTAGTATACTAAAGTCGCCACCTTCCCGAATCTATTCTATTGAAGCGGAGAACTAAAGAAAGCAAGCTCCTTGCAACTCATGTTGCATTTGACGGTCTTGGATCTCTAACAAAGGCTAGACTATGCCCGGTTTGAGTCCCAAAGGAGCTTCTCGATTGAATAAGAACAAACAACTTCTGTTGCTTCGCAACCTTGTCATGCACGCTCCCCACGCTGCTTTGGTAAAGATGGGCTGCTGACGGCTCCCGCTTGATGTTGGTGCTTGAACAAGCCAAAGGGATGTACCGGTGAGTGTACTGCTACAACGTGGCAATCAATGAAAGACGAAAGACCTCGGTTGTTCGTTGTTCTGAGTGAGGTGAGGGAACGAACGGAACAGCACCGGAAAAGACCAAGCAAGTGAATTGCATTTTTCATCCCGTACCAAACATAGGTAAGGTAGGGGCTTATAGTTTATTAATTGGTTGAAACGTACCGCTCATAACGGTGATATTGTAGGTTCGAGCCCCCTACCACGATGTACTCAAAGTTGTTCAGTTCCGATTTGGTACATTAAATTAAGAAAAGAAGGTGGCTGTTCACGCGTTCAATAGAGAAGGTGGGCTTAGACAGAACTGAAAGAGCTGGTTGGTTAGAGACCAGGTTGTTGTTATGTTGTTAATAGGGCTCCTCCGACGACATGTTGAAGGGCCAGATCCACTCGACGACGTGGAAGAAGGAAGCGGGGAAGAATCAGAGGGAGGTTTTCTTTGGTTAACCCATGCATGCTTTGGCCTGAAGCCGCTGCTTCACTAATGTGAATTCTCTTCTTCGTTCAGCCTCGGAATGGATAATGAGTCACATAGGTCGTCCTCAGGCGGGCATCGAAAAGGAACGTCTATTTACCCTCCGGAATGTATCACGGCCCTATTCATCTTTGTCTTCCAAAGAGTAGTTGTTCCGCATCTCTCGACGACGGGGAACACCGAAATAGGCGTGGGGAAGAGGGAGAAGAGGGGGAAAACCTTGCCACTGTTCTCGTATTCTGCTCAGTATAGTGCTTGTGGTGCCAGAGCTTGGTGTTCTCTTGTTCACCTGCAGCTCTTGTTGCCACTGTTCTCGTATACGAGTTCATAGCTACCTACAGAGCAGCCCGTATACTACACCTGGTTCACCGGGTGGCATCTGAGGTCTCAAACGGTTCCACTGCTATTCGTCGTGTAATGTCGTATGATAGAGGTGACTCAATGCTAATGATCGTACCACCGTTGTTTGTTCATCATGGGATGTGACGCTTATGTCAGCGGTGGTACGATCCCACGTGTGCCTCCAAGGTACATCTACAGGCCTGCCAATATGGGGGGACCGATTCACTATACTTTGAAAGCTTGTTTTTTGCTTCTTCTGTTGCTGCTTAGCATTCAAGCTGGTATCCCCATCCCCTCCCCATTTTCGTATCCCAGGAGCACAGCTTCTTTGAAAGGTACCTGTAGTTAACGGAGCACAGTCGTGCTTGCTGGTTTCATGAACCTTAAAGTTTGCTGCTTCTTAAGGTACCCGCACTCAGGAACACCCATGGCACGACACAGGTGCTTGCTCACAGTGAACGGAGCACCATGTGACTTGCTTAGCACAACATGGCAGCGAAGTTGAAGGATGACTTTGCTTGAAAGCGGTTTGCCGCTTGAAGATACGCTAAACAAGCCCTAAGCGAACGTGTCAAAGCCCTTACTAGATAGGGGTGCTCGTTTTTCATGGGGAACCCTAGAACAAGAGTGGAAAAGGTGCTGAACAGATTCAGATGGAGACTTTCCATCTTTCTTGGACATTGAATGTCTATCCGCCCGTTTGAGTCGTCGCGAGCCGGAAAGCGTACCGGCAGTTTTAGTCGCGAAAGGGCCGCTTGCTTCATATTTTATTATTTTTCTTTTTTTATATAAATCAAAGCATTTGATTTTTTATCAAATTGTTCATTCCTGGGAAGAGGAAGAAGCAGATAGAGCAAAGGCCTCCTCTTTCCGTCCGCTCTTCCCGAAGTGAGCGAATTGCATGTAGAGATAGAGATAGGTAGGGGCTTATAGTTTAATTGGTTGAAACGTACCGCTCATAACGGTGATATTGTAGGTTCGAGCCCTACTAAGCCTACCACCCCTACAGTACAGTCGAAGTCCCCGCCACCCTGCAGATCTCAATCTAGCGACGGCACCTGGAACCACACTGCTGCCGCTGCCCTTCGGGCAATACGGCTTTCGTAATACGCGAAGCAGCTGAGCGATAGCTCTTCGATCGCTATATTCTTGCGATAGCGAAGGATCGAAGAGCGAAGTTACGGCTTTAGGCGAAGAGCGATAGCGAAAACTTGAGTCTTATTGTTTTGTTCCCGAACAACGAGCATTCATTACGGCCGGCCCGACCAAACACTGAAAGTCCGGTCCGGGCAAGCAAGATTATGGAACTGATCTGACCGATCATGGATGGAATGAAAGATGGAAGGGCCGGCAAGAATCAATGCGATAGCGAGGGGCGATAGCGAAGGCGTGGTTCATCCTCTAAGAGAGAGTAGATGCGAAGCGAAGGTTCGGATCGAAGATCTTCGCGAGACGGCCCATGAATCTCGAGAATCGAGCGTGGGGGTTTTATTTTCCCCCACCTTTCTCTCTCCTCTTTCACCAGTGAGTGGTGAGTTTCCTTTTTCTCTGGGTAGGTACCTCTTGGATTCGGAGTTTGTTCCAACAGCTGCCACACGTGAGATCCTGATCGTCTTCCTCCCAGTGTTGTTGCCTGCTGGGGGAAGGAAGGAAAGTAGGGTTTCCTTCCAGGACCGGAGAACGTCAAACTCTGGGCGGTTGGTTTCGCCTACGCTACGGTTTCACAAGATTGAACCTTTTTTGTTCAACCGAAGTTAAGGAGTTCCAGAGCACGAGGGAATGGAATGGGGTTTCATTCCCGGGACCGCCTCGTCTATGTACTCGGCGCCTCCCCCGATTGCTTGAAGATGCGCGCGCGATACGATAAAGGGCCCCCTGGGAGGAACCCATAAAAAGCCAGGGTAGAGCCTCGGAGCCGGCCCAAGCGAAGATCGGCACTCGAAGGCCTTGATGAGGAGCAGCCCGCAAAAGGGAAAGCCGTGGAGACGGCAGACTCGCCAGTCAGGCACACCGTGAGGCTGACTACAGCAGACCGGGAGGTTACAATTCCAGTTTTCCTGTTTCAATTTCCGGGCGTGAATGTAGGAAGTGCAGACGGTGGATCAGGTGTCAACATTCAACCAAAGGCGTCTTGGGAATCGGCAATAGCTAAGCATTGTGGCCATCACAGTTCAAGCTACGTATGGCTGGCGTACAACCTACGGGCTTCTTAGCCAAAAGAAAAAGAAAAAAAAGGATGCAATGCAAAAGGGTGCCTGGTTTGGTACCTTTAGTCCAATCTTAGACAAAGAGCAAGGAGGATATGAAGCACTGCTGGGTAGACCATGGCTCCAACCAGGGTGGTTCATGACTGGGCTAATAAAAAACAGTATAAAGCAGGGAAACGCGGGATGGAACGCGGAAAAGGCTTGGCTTTGTTTCAAAGAAAAAGGACTAAGGAAATTTCGTTTCCGTAGTGGTGATGCTGGCGTCAGTTGACCTGGTTGATATACTCAAAGCAAGATCGAAGACGCGATTCGCGCGGGTCCGCTTTTCTTTTGTTGACAGCAAGGAGGCGATTTGTTCGCTGGGCGATTCAGCTAGCCAAATCGCACTAATGCGATTCATTCGCCCTACTATCCTACAGAGCAATTCATTCCGTCTAGGGCGACTCATTCTATTCTCTCTGAGGTCAGGTAGGTGAAGCGTCCAGCTTAGGGGGGCGCGTCGAATCGCTGAAAGGCCTTGGTGATTCTCCAATTTGGTAATCTGAAGATAGAAAACCACAATTATTCCGAACTGAACTTCAATAGTCTCGTATCCATGCTGCCCCGACTCCAAACTCGATGTTTGTTAACTAAGCGGGACACTTCCAAACTGTTTCTTATCAAACCTCCGCTGCCCTTACCAGGCAGTTCTCATTATGTGTCCTTGGCAGTGTCTAGGGAGGTTAGGAGTGAGTTAAGCCAATGCGTACAAATAGACAGACCAGGCTCATCCTTTTATGTTGAGGTCAGTGCAAGTCTGTCTATGATTAAGAGTC